ATTTGTTCGAATAAAATGTTTAGCTAATTCCATGCGTCTAACCAAAAAATCCTTTCTTCTTCTAATTTTTCTATCTTCCCATTCATTTCCAGTGGACCCCTCATCTCCTAATTCCTTCCATTCTACCAATGAATTATCTATAATAATTCGCAAATCTGAATCGGATAATTGTTCTCTGATAGCACCTGCTCCTGTAGAGATTTCTCGATTTCGAAATGTCTCGAAGCCTTGAGTAGTAAAAAAAAGTGGGATGCTGTATTTCCGGGATTGGATTTCATATTCGAATGAACCTCGTAATCGTAAGAAAGTAGGTTTTTTAGATATGGGCCTAGCAAAAGAAAAATCGAGATAGGTTCCTATAGGATTGGATTTCCCCCTTTAAAATCGGACGTGAGGGTTTCCTCTCATCCGGCTCAAGTAGTTACAGCAAAAAAAAAGGGGTTCTTTCTTTTTTTTTTACTTTGTTTTGTTCGATAAAACCCTACCCTACAAAGAGCTACTCCTTACTCAAGTTCCCAGTAAGGACCAACCTTTCATTGATTCATTCTTTTTTTTTTACTTAAAAAAAAATTTTCTGAATTACTTATGACAAAATGGAAATGTGAAATTTTTGAGTAGTCTACTTCCCCTCAAATGATGAATCCCCTTTAAGGGGATACTTTGGGACTCGTAAGGGATTTACTTGTCTATATATCATTCCCTTCGACCTTTTAGGTCTCTACTCACCTCGATGGTTATGCCATGACGTCCTTTGAAGTATATATGCGATAAATAGACTCCAGTAACCATGCTATATATATTTGCTTGCTTAAAGAGAATCTCTCTCTAAAAGAAATGGAATGGCTAATTCCACGAAAAAGTCTTTTTTTTTTCACGAGGTATAACTAGCAATTCCTATTTATCTGTTATAGAATCGACCATGGATCAATTCCCCTTTCATTTGGAAGTATTGAATATACCCATAATTCTGAGTTTCATGTTACTTTTCCCAAAACACATGTCAGAGTCGGGGCATCCCATTCAATCTGATTGGGATGACAGTTTCTCAGTCCGAATCTGTAAAATGAAAATTTTGATCAAATCACACATCGCAGTATACCAGGCCTTCTAATTCTTTAAGGGGTTTATCTAAAAGATTCGCGATATAACTAGGAAGACGTTTCAAATACCACACATGGGTCACTGGACATGCGAGTTTGATGTATCCCATTTGATATCTTCGTATCCTAGAATCAACAAATTCCACCCCGCATTGTTCACAAAATTTCGGGTCTTCTTTTTCAGCTCTGATCACTCGATAATTTCCACAAGCACAAATTCTACTTTTTATGGGTCCAAAGATTCTTTCACAAAACAATCCATCTTTTTCCGGTTTATTGGTTTTATAATGAAAAGTATAGGGTTTTGTCACCTCTCCAACTATCTCTCCATTAGGTAGGATTTTGTTGGCCCAAGCCCTTATTTGTTGAGGAGAAACTGGTCCAATTCGAAGTTGTTGATGTTTATACCGGTCGATCATAGAATAGAAATTCTGATTCATTCAGATCAAGCTTCCTTCCTATTAATCTGGAAGTTCTTCTCAGATACAAGGAAATGATTCAGTTCTAGAGCCAAAGATCGTAGTTCTCGAACGAGCAATCGAAAAGATTCTGGAGCATCCTCGGGATTAGGTACTGTTCCTCCAACGATTGTAGCACCAAGTACTTCTTGACGAGCTCTAATATGATCAGATTTATAAGTAAGCATCTCTTGTAAAATATGAGCAACACCAAATCCCTCTAGAGCCCAAACTTCCATTTCTCCTACTCGTTGTCCCCCTTGCTTGGCCCTTCCTCTAAGGGGTTGTTGTGTAACAAGTGCGTAATGCCCACTAGAACGTCCATGGATTTTATCATCAACTTGATGAATTAATTTTAGGATATAGGACTTTCCTATTAGAACAGGTTGTTCAAAAGGATCCCCTGTTCTTCCATCAAATATTCTGCTTTTTCCTGGATACTCGGGTTCAAATACCCATGGATTTTTTGTTTGCTTACAGGCTTCATATAATTCAGAAAACACTAGTTTTCTCGAAGCCTCTTGTTCATATCTCTCATCAAAAGGTGCTATTCTATAATGTTTCTTTAGCAGATCCCCCGCTAATCCGAGCGAACATTCAAATATCTGTCCCACATTCATTCGTGAGGGTACTCCTAATGGGTTGAAGACCATATCAACAGGTGTCCCATCTTGCAAATAGGGCATATCTTGTCTAGGCAAAATTTTTGAAATGATACCTTTATTCCCATGTCTTCCAGCTACTTTATCACCTACTTTGATTTCACGTTTCTGTGAAATATATACACGAATCATTTCTGGATTATAACTGGAACCCCCCTTTTTCTGAATCCATCTCACATCAATAACGCGACCCCTTCCACCTATAGGTAGTTTTAGAGAAGTTTCTTTTGCAGTGGATACCTGAATGCCAAGTATGACTCGTAATAATCTATCCTCCGGG